CAAATTCGTCATTTTTTTTTTTATATTATATTACTCAAGACAGCACCTTTTAATACTTTAATTAAAGTATTATCCCTGTCGTTGTTTATGTTTTGGGTTAGAACAAATTACTATAATTCGTCCCCGTCTGCGGATCAGACGACACTTTTCACAAATTTTACGAACAGAAGCCCTTATTTTCATATTTGTCATTCCTTACTTTTAATTTTGAATCTAGTTCGTGGACGAAAATAAGTTTCTTGATATTTGAAATCTTGAATTGTACTCTCGAGAGAAGGAGTGTTGAGGTTGAAAAATCATTTAATCGTGTGAATCCTTAGTGCAGAGTTTTAAAAATTTATCTATGACCTTTGGTTCAATCATAAAGGCTTATTTCAATTTTAACCCTATCAAAGGATAGGTTTTTCCATATAGAATTACGTCGTATCCTTTATGAAATGAAATAAATATAATTTAGAATTATAATCCGATCTTCATTATCTAAACGAATACACAGAACATACTGTTAGTGAGTGATTTTGTTCTTTCATTCCAGGCAAAACCTCCTTAACGTATCAACTAATAGAGCGGAGATATTAGATAACCTGTCTTTTGTCTTTTTTGTTCACAATTATAGGCAATTTTTGATTTAATTTAGATATTAGAGGGATTACCATATATAACATAAAATTTCTCCCCCAACTCCTTCTCGTCGAGCCTCCCGATCTGTCATTATACCGTGAGAGGTAGAAAGAATTACAATTCCTATTCCGCCTAAAATTCTAGGAATTCCTTGAGAGTTAGAATAGATTCGTAGACCAGGTCGACTGACTCTTTTTAAATATAAAGTATTTCGATATGGGCCTTTCCTATTTCTTCTATGTCGCAGAGTTAAAACCAAAAAGTATTTTTTTCCTTCTTGATGTTTTCTCACGTTTTCAATAAAGCCTTCTCGTAAAAGTATTTTAACAATGTTTTCGGTGATGTTAGTCGATGCTATTCGAACTGTTCCTTTTCTATTCATGTCAGCATTTCGTATCGAGGTTATTATATCAGCAATAGTGTCCCTACCCATAATGGACTAAAATCCGCGGTGTTTTCAAATTTTTATATAATCAACATGTTTTTTATTACTTTTTTCTTTTATTTTCTATTTTGAATTACAAAATGAAAATTTTTTAAACGAAAGATATATACGTGATAGATAGTCTACTATCTCATTCAAATATTTTATTTCTTGTTCTTATAATACCTCAGGAGCTAATGAAACTATTTTAGTAAAGTTTTGTCTCAATTCGCGGGCAATTGCGCCAAAAACTCGAGTTCCTTTTGGATTTCCTTCTTGATCAATGATAACTGCAGCGTTGTCATCATATCTTATTATCATACCATTGTCTCGTTTGAGTTCTTTACAGGTACGTACAATTACAGCTCTTATTACTTCTGATCTTTCTAAGGGCGAATTGGGTATTGCTTCTTTGATCACAGCAACAATAACATCGCCAATACGAGCATATCGACGATTGCTAGCTCCTATGATTCGAATACACATCAATTTTTTAGCTCCACTGTTGTCTGCTACAGTCAAATAGGTCTGAGGTTGAATCATATTTTTTTATCTGTTCTTTCAATGCAAAAATAACTGCAAAGGACTAAAAATAAATATTGTTTGTCAAAAATAAGATCGATTTCCTTTGGTTCTACATTCCTATACCTGAAATAATAAATTGAGTTCGTATAGGCATTTTAGATGCCGCTATTGAGACAGCCCTTCGGGCTATATTTTCTGCTACCCCGCTTATTTCATAAAGTATTCGACCTGGTTTGACAACAGCTACCCAATATTCGGGAGATCCTTTACCCGAACCCATACGGGTTTCTGCAGGCCTTAGTGTAACCGGTTTGTCTGGAAAAATACGTACCCATATTTTTCCCCCACGGCGTGCATTTCGTGTCATTGCTCGCCTCCCCGCTTCTATTTGTCTAGATGTGATCCAAGAGGGTTCGAGTGCCTGAAGAGCATATCTTCCAAAACAAATTTTATTTCCGCGATAAGATATCCCCTTCAGTCTTCCTCGATGTTGTTTGCGGAATCTGGTTCTTTTTGGGTTATAGTTGATGGTTATTTTAGTAATTCCATCTCTACTACAGAACTGGACATGAGATTTTCTTCTCATCCGGCTCCTCGCGAATGAAAAATTATAAATTAAGAAGAGATATAATAAAATTAAGATATACACGGAATAATCCACTGAATCAAGCGATTCTTAGGGATTTATTTTAGTAAATTTTATATATATATATGATCAAAAATATATTTTCGCGGGCGAATATTTACTCTTTCCGCCTCTTTTTCAATTGTAGAGTTTGTTTATAATTTTTCAGAAAATATGAATTGATTTTTGGTTCGTTCCGCCATCCTTCCCACTGAATAATCAGGATTCATTTTCAATTTAATCTTATGTATTCATGGGTTCCGTCGTTCCCACCGCTTCTTGATTAATGCTTAGGACTGAATTCG